ATGGATTGGTAAAGATTCCATCGATAGGAACTAAAAACGCGAGATCAAAGCAAAGCAGTTCTGCTCATTCAAAAATCTCATTACTTTAATTTAATTGAATCTGTAGTTCATAGTTATTTCGACTGGATTAGTAATAGAATATAAAATATAATAAGTCATAATTCATTGGTTGCTTTGCTTGTATCATTAACCATTTCTTTATTTTTATGCGAGGAGCTTACCATGAATCCACTGATTTCTGCTGCTTCCGTTATTGCTGCTGGATTGGCTGTAGGGCTGGCTTCTATTGGACCTGGAGTTGGTCAAGGTACTGCTGCGGGCCAAGCCGTAGAAGGTATCGCGAGACAACCAGAGGCAGAGGGTAAAATACGAGGTACTTTATTGCTTAGTCTGGCTTTTATGGAAGCTTTAACAATTTATGGATTGGTCGTGGCATTAGCGCTTTTATTTGCAAATCCCTTTGTTTAATCCTAGAAAAGTCCTTGTTTTTGTCTTTCTTTATTACCTTGGATTTGCCGCTTGATTTTTCTAATTATATCAAGATTTCACTCCTACAATAATTTTCACTTATTCGTTGAGATAATACCCCGTGGGAAGGACTAATTTGAGGATCGGGAATTAGCGGATCCACTCGCTTTTTCCTTCCCGTTCTCAGTCCAACGGAACCCCTTTTTTAGGAAGCGTTACAACAAATGAGATATTCGCAATTGATATGAGACCTGGACCTAATTCTAATAATTATTTGATTTTTTATTATTATTATTTCAATTGAAGCTCCCAATAATAATAATAAAAAATCAAATAATTAAATATATTGAGAAATAGGGAAATCAAATCAAAAAAGGGCGAAGTAATAAAAAAAGAACTCTGTTCAATTTAGTCCTATCTATAAAAAAAAGGAGATCATATGAAAAATGTAACCGATTCTTTCGTTTCCTTGGGTCACTGGCCATCCGCCGGGAGTTTCGGGTTTAATACCGATATTTTAGCAACAAATCCAATAAATCTAAGTGTAGTCCTTGGTGTATTGATTTTTTTTGGAAAGGGAGTGTGTGCGAGTTGTTTATTTCAAGAATAAGCTGGATCTAACCAGCTGCGCTTTATTCTTTATAACTAGGAAATAACTAGGAAAGGGAGGTGCACGATCTCGCGAATTACTTCTGAATAAATTAAGAAATCATATGTACGAACCATAGCATTTCGCGATTCATTGGTAAATAACCTTTGATTCTCTATCAACCAATAATATGGGACCCTAAATATGGTTAAAGCGAAATTGTTTGAAGTCCGGGCGCAACATTGGTGCTCTTTCTACCACTATGTTAGTTTAGTATAGAGATGGTTTCAAAATGAATAGTTGCGTTTTATCCGATATAGAACACTCATATCGATAAAATGATTTGAACCTTTTACTGGAAAAATGGGAATCCTATCCCTTTTTATCCAATGCGGAATCGACGACCTATGTATAAAGTAAAAAGTAAGCGGAATTTTTTGGATTTGAAGAAAAAGAAATAAAAAAAAAACAACCTTGCCGATAATTACAGATTTTTTGTCTGGTCGGAAGAGTCCTCCGAATATTCTGGTCTTGGATCAACGATTTAATATTTTGGAATCCGAACAGAGAAGAGAGGATAAGCTCATTACATAAAAAAAAGAGATATGGGAATGCCCCATAAGTAAGTGAGCGTGAGAGCCAAATGAATCGAAAGATTCATGTTTGGTTCGGGAAGAGATCATGGAATTTTTAAAATTAATGGGAAGATAATCTACTTTCATTAAGTGATTTATTAGATAATCGAAAACAGAGAATCCTGAGTACTATTCGAAATTCAGAAGAGCTGCGCGAAGGGGCCATTGAAAAGCTGGAAAAAGCCAAGGCCCGCTTACGGAAAGTTAAAATGGAAGCGGATGAGTTTCGAGTGAATGGATACTCCGAAATAGAACGAGAAAAATTGAATTTGATTAATTCAACTTATCAGAATTTGGAACGATTAGAAAATTACAAAAACGAAACCATTCAGTTTGAACAACAAAGAGCGATTAATCAAGTCAGACAACGCGTTTTTAAACAAGCCTTACAAGGAGCTCTAGGAACTCTGAATAGTTGTTTGAACAACGAGTTACATTTACGCACCATCAGTGCTAATATTGGTATGTTTGGGGCGATGAAAGAAATAACTGACTAGTCCTTCTACTGTAGGCATTATTTATTGATTTTTCCTTTGCTTCGGAAAAAGAATTAAGCAAGACTCATGGCAACCCTTCGAGCCGACGAAATTAGTAATATTATCCGTGAACGTATTGAGCAATATAATAGAGAAGTCAAGATTGTGAATACTGGCACCGTACTTCAAGTAGGCGATGGCATTGCTCGTATTCATGGTCTTGATGAAGTAATGGCAGGTGAATTAGTAGAATTTGAAGAGGGTACAATAGGCATTGCTCTTAATTTGGAATCCAATAATGTTGGTGTTGTGTTAATGGGTGACGGTTTGAT